CTTTATAATGATACTACTTACTATAACTTATAGCATAACTCATTTTATTTATATGCAGATGGTTACTTTTGCCAAATATTAATATAAATAATATTCCTATTCTCTATTACAAAATGAAGATTCAGATTGGAGTTTTGCGGAAAAAGCCCCTTATCGGATTTGAACCGATGACTTACGCCTTACCATGGCGTTACTCTACCGCTGAGTTAAAAGGGCCCATTTGATTCAATTCCTGAGCGAGACACCAGCCACTACGAGTTTACTGCATGTACCTATGTAATATATGGAATATATGGACATATAAATATGTATATGTCTCCATAGTGGCTCATTCAGAAACAATAATTTTTGGAAGTCTGGGAGAAAACCTAATTGCTTTGCTTTTATTGACCCCATCGGAACGGGATTCAATTGAATTCAATTGATTGATACAAAATTCGACTATAGATCCAAGATATTTAGATCCAAGATATTTTCTATTTCATCGAATCATATGATGAAGAGATTCAACCCATACCCGGAACCTAACTTTCATATAGAAATTCTATCATTTTCTTAATTTCCTGTCTTAGTTTGAGATTGAGATAAAGATAGGCACATCCATCTCATTTTAACAATGCGTGAATCAATGAGTGAAAGTCGAAGAGTGGGGTTTAATCTTTTTTGCCGGACAGATCGCTCCCTGAGGGGATCCTATACTTCATTAGAACATTAAACATTACTTCATTAATTATATAACACATTACTTATAAAATATATAACATTAATTATAGAGAATGGTTCATGAACTTGAGTGAAGAATAAAAAAAATTATAGGAATCGCGAAAGGTGAAAAGCTTCCTCGAATTTAGTCACACCATTACATTATATTGACAATTCCAAAAAACTGTTCATACTATGAGCATAGTATGATGGCGATCGGGCAGGTATGCCCCCATCGTCTAGTGGTTCAGGACACCTCTCTTTCAAGGAGGAGGCGGGGATTCGACTTCCCCTGGGGGTAGGGTACTACGAAAGGAAGTTGCTCATGGATATGGATTATTAATAAGTCTAGAATTGATTCTTCCGGGGTCGATGCCCGAGTGGTTAATGGGGACGGACTGTAAATTCGTTGGCAATATGTCTACGCTGGTTCAAATCCAGCTCGGCCCAATAATTCGCGGATCCATCATGAGAGGATATCCAACTTGTCCTCTAGAAATGTCTGATATGGGGGAATAAAGAAAAGAATCTTAAAAAAAATAACTATTATCAATTGATTTTACAATAGGATTACTAGCAATCTGTGTTGTTCTCACTTCTCACTAAAGTCTATATTCATGTAGATATTAATGTATCACGCGTTCTCTGTTACAAGACGACGATTCTAGATAGAATTGAACTAGTTTGAATGAAATCATTAAAAATATGTATGTTGTACACCTTATTTATCTGGGATTGTAGTTCAATCGGTCAGAGCACCGCCCTGTCAAGGCGGAAGCTGCGGGTTCGAGCCCCGTCAGTCCCGACCTAGAATCTGATGAATCCATCAATTCACCTCTCTATTTTCTGTGAAGGGGGACGCGGAGCAGGATCTAATTCCCGGTGCCGGGTCCTTATTTCTTTTTCTTTCCGTTGTCGTTTTGCATTTCTAATCGAACAAATATACATATGGTAATTTCAAAAAAATTCAATTCAATTAGTATCGATTGACGGGGAGAGACGTATGTAGATTGGTACAATTGTTGGTAGCGCCATATTCAAGATTCCAAGAGATACCGTACTTGTCCGGGTTTTTCACTTGCTCTTGATCCATGGAATAGAAGAAAATACCCATATGTTTTCCTGGAGCAATACAAAGATTGGGATTCATTTATTGTACGATATATTAACCTTACCATAGTTATGTTATCCCGGCAGAATACTTTTAAGATTAAAGGTATCCCTCCCTTGTAGCTCCGAGTTTGTATAACCCCAATTCTTAATAGGAAACAATTTCTTTATCTATCTCATTCAAATTGCACGCGGAATTTTGGATATTAGATATGTGTTCCAGTACCAATCCAAGGAAAGAGGATCTTAATAAAAGAAAGATCAAATCAAACAAGGATCTACCGCTCTTGGCTTAATGAGGGAATGAATAATATTTTTTTCTTCCTATTGAATTGAAAGGTTCTATCGGAGAAAGAACAAACTCCAAAATAGTCAATTTGTCAAAAAATATTAGAGCTTTTATACAGGGACCCATCTTTATCAAACCTCTTTGTCTTCTAAGGAAATTAGATCATAAAAAACTTAGTTTCGAACTTCATTGAAATTCCTTCTTTTTTCCATTTCGCTTCTACTATATTGATTGGGTTTGTGACCAATCAAACAAAGTGTAAGATGGGTCAGATGATACCTCATTATATGATTCTATAAAGAGGACAGGAGGGTGTAGAAAAGAAACAAAGAATGAAAATTTCAACAGGATTCTTGATTGGATCAGGAATTCCATTTTTTTTTATTCCGTATGTATTATGTATAATGTATAAAAGATCTTCCTATGTTATACTATTTAAATTGAATTCTCGATGATAAGTCGATTTGATAGCTCAGATATTGTTATTCTAAATATTGATTCGGTTTAATATCATCGGGGTGAATTGCATCCCGTGGTATTTACAGGAGAAAAATTTAGAATCTCTATGGGATTAGATCCCGAGTTATTGTGAAGTAAAAAAAAAACGATAAAATTATGGAAGTAAATATTCTCGCATTTATTGCTACTGCATTGTTCATTCTAATTCCTACTGCCTTTTTACTTATCATTTATGTAAAAACGATCAGTCAAAATGATTAATTTGAATCAAGTTTGACTTCTTAGTTCTTATCAATTGATGGAATAAATGAAAGGAGATTCAAATCCCACGTCTTAAATGATATGAGCGGACTAGAATCAACAGCATATGAAATCTGATAGTATGGTAGAAAGAAATATATGAACCTTTCTACCACACTATCTATTATTCTATAAAGTTAGAAAGTTGGACTGTATAATGATATAGGCTATAGGCTTAATTTAATAAGGAATCAGGATCCCCCTACACCTATAAATAATATGTATTGTATATTCAATATTCATCCGGGTCTATTATTTATTATATTATATAAATAATAAATATTCTAAATATATAAATCACATACGCATAATGTACATAACATATAAATAGCACCCCAATTCGAATTCTTTGCTACATCCATCCTTTTTATTTGTTTTGTCGTGATTCCAATCAATTCGAGATAATTGAATGTCCACTTTGACTCTTCTGTGTTATATGTTTTACGGTTCTAATTACTAGGTTTCTTATTATTCTATTCCCAATAGGGGTCCCGGGGGGCTGTCGAAACAATCAAATCAATGGAAGAAGATATGGTCTGGACATATATAATTAGAATATAGAAAAGAAACTCAGTAATCCCCTTTTATCATATCAGTCCGACAAAGAAAACGAGCCATTAACAATTAACAGATGAGCCTAAGGACTTCTATGGGAAATTATTCGGATTTGTAAAAGATAGCGGTGGATTCCAGTAGAATTTTGAAATGGGAGATTTTTTTTAAACGCTTTGCAGAACGATCTATGAAACTATTGATACAGTTTGATTACTCAACTCAATTAAATTAGTAGTGACTCTAGAGTCCGCTTCTTCCCCATACTACGAGTGAAAGGGAAAATGTAAAGACTACCATTAAAGCAGCCCAAGCAAGACTTACTATATCCATGTGAATTATGCCCCCTAAATATGAAGAATTTCTTCCATTATTGATCACTAATAATAACGGAATCAATGGCGCAGAGTCAAAAAGGGATTCTGACCGAAGGAAGGCTATTGATGAACCAATCCAATAAATCCACCCATAACAAGTTCCTAATATGATTTCCGGTAAAATTGGTAAACATTAAGTCCAAGCAAGACGCGCAGTTACTCTCTTGGAATTATAAAAGGAATGTTAGTAATGGAACATGTAGGAATAGTAGGCCTTGTTGTTTTTTTGTTGCCCTCCTAAGTATAAGACAAACCAATAGTGAGTGAAGGTCTGAGCATTCAGAGACTCTCGTGAGTCTATATACAAAGTATCTTCCACCCTTTACATTACACCACTACTATATTGAATTGATTGTATATTGTATTGTTTGATTCCCCATTTGAATTTGGCTATCTAAAGGTCAGTAGGCACTACACTAGTACTGGAAGTAGTGATAGCCCTTACTATCCTTCTATACTAGAATCTTCCCTTGAATCCTAGTCGCAAGGATTAACAGTCTTTTATAGAACCTCCATATTCTTAAAATCAAGCAAGTATTGGTAGTTCTAATCCCTTTCCTCTGCTTTTGCTGGGCAAGAATTTGGCGATTTATGTTCTATCAACAGAGATATTTCGAGTTTTTTTATTGATCAGGCGGCACCCGGATTTGAACTGGGGAAAAAGGATTTGCAGTCCCCCGCCTTACCACTCGGCCATGCCGCCAAAACAAAAAAAAAAAGACTTTTCAATTACAAAATTACAATACAATTATAACAACAATTATGTGTATATGTAAACCCCAGAACATAAATTGTTACGCAGATATACCTAATCAGGTATCTTATTTATATATGATATGTCTAAATTACGGGAATTGCCGTGCTTCAACTTTTCATTGAATATCAAATAGAAATTAGGATATAACACGTGTTGCCCCAAGTAGAACTTGGATAGGTGATCTGCGAATAGCTATATCCGCATGTTCTTAATTCTTAATAAAAAAAAATCCCTCTTGCACACTTCAATTGTATTCCACGAAGTCACCTAACAAATGGGTCACAAAGTCTCTCTTCTATGTGAATCATTTCTGTCTTTATCGCATTCATAGAGAACAGATCAAAAATCTTGAGTCCCTTTACTTTTTCTGTTTTTTGTATCCAATCGGGTCGTAATATCATAATAATAGGTAGAAGGAGCACTTTTTATATTCTATACAATACAAGAAAGACTC